AGGAGAAAGAAACCCCCTGCTCAGAGGGGGCTTAGTTAGTTCGCTCTTTCTTCAGTGCCTTATACTCATGAGAGACAAGCCCCAGGGAAAGACATTCTTTAGGGAACGGCCCTTGGTGGGAAGATAGTTCTTTGATCCGAAGCTCAAGTTGAACCAGCTGTGAAATAAGCGATTGTTCATGTTCACGAGTCAGCTCTTCTCGCTTTGCTCTTGATGCGGCATAACCGCGAGATCTGCTGCTATAGAATCAATTGCAGTTAGCTCGGAGATGCTTCTTTCTTATAATAAGAGTATGCCATCACTGGTTGTTGCCGCTGTTCAGAGCAGGGGAAGGAAGATGCTTTTTAATAGCTATCTTTCTTTCATACCCGCACGAAATTCTACTTTTCTTCTAAGATGGAGAGAAGGCCCTGTGCTACTATCTTTTTCTTTTTCACAAGGATTGTTTCAGAAGCCGAGAGGTGGAGCTAGCCTTTTAGAATATTCTTTTTCGAGATGCAAGAAGTCACGGAAAGATAAGATGTAAGCAAAGAAGAAGCTCTTGCCACTGTCGTCGTAACCGCAGTTGGAGGATCGTCATTACCAGCCTTGTCTCTTGTTGAATCTGTTTCCTCTTTCGACTGCTCCGGAAGTTGAATTAGCTTTGGTGTGGTTAAGCTCTTCCTTATCTTAGGACGAATCCGCAGAGAAGGGCCTTCGAACTCTCCTGTTTAGGAAGAAAGCTGCCATTGAACTAGGCTCCCATTTAGCATTGAAACTAAAGAGTGAGTGAGATTCCGATTAAGCGAGGGAAGGAACCCCGGGGTAAATAAAGTTTCGTATAAGAGAACCATTAGCGATTCTCTTATCTGCTGCTGTCTCTGACTGACGAAGAAGGAGTCCCACTACACGAAAAGAAAGAAGGTAGGAGCGGTGAAATGGTTGATGGTTGAATGAATGTGACCAAGCGCTTTTGTTGACAGAGAGATTCTCTTTTATAGGAAGCAGAATAAGCACAGTTAGCAAGATCCCCTGCTATTTCAGCTGCCGTTGAAGGATGTGATTGCTCGAGTTGAAGAAGTGGATGCTGGTATCGTAGATAAAAAAAGGCTGCTAAAAGGACAGATTTCTCTCTATTGATTAAGTCATTTCCCGAGTCAGATGCCATGATCACACGTTCTAAGGATGGAACTCGTAAACCGTCTATTCTCTATTCGAATTATTGATTCCTTATCCCCGGGCCACACTTCAGAAAGGCCAAAGGGGGTCCTTCACTTACTTGTGTGAGCCCGGTTAAAAGAAGAGTCAAGGCTTGGAGATAGAATTCACTAGCAGGGCTTTGTAATTGATCTACTAGTAGAAAAAGATCATCTCGCGTTACAATATCCCCTTGGCGGACTCTTTGAGCAAGGGTTTGCGCGAGGTCTGACCGATTCCCTTTCGTCTCTGCGCGGTGAGAGGGGAAGGATAAGAATTGGTTCACCCGATTGGACCATCCCGGAATCTTTTTTTCTTCTTCGAAACCCCCTGCTCAGAGGGGGCTTAGTTAGTTCGCTCTTTCTTCAGTGCCTTATACTCATGACTATAAGGAACCAACGATTCTCTCTTCTTAAACAACCTATATCTTCCACGACTAGAAAGATGCTATTTGCTGCAATTCCATCTATTTGTGCGTTAAGTTCGAAGAAGATCTCAATCTATAATGAAGAAATGATAGTAGCTCTTTGTTTTATAGGCTTTATTATCTTTAGTCGTAAATGTATGCCTAGGCATCTAGGAACATTTATATTTATTTGCCTAAGCATACTCCTTTATTTTATTGGAGTATGGCTCGGACAGGACGACTGGGTTCATACCTTCTTCTTAAAGGGGATCCTTTCTCGATCTCTCTCTTTACTGCTAGTAAAGGGAGGGTGCTCGGGGGTGATTCTCTTTTCTATGACTTTCGTTTTTAGAGCCCTCCTCGATGCGGAAGGGGGTTCCAATGTGACAAATATGGTAAATCATAGTGGAAGCGAAATAATTGTCCATTCGGAATCCAACTCCTCCTTGAGGTCGTTTGAGGAGGGAGTCCTCTTGGAACCATTCCCCACGTCGGAATCCAAAACGACTGGGACGGGGGAACCCTCCTTAAAGGAGTTGTATGCTCGTCTCGAGGACCTAACCCGTTCGGGAATACAATCCGCCACTTTTTGGGATTTAAAATCTCGAATGCTCAGCGAGCGAGCAGGGGATGGGGACGAGAACTCGGTTACATAACCCGTTAGTACCTGTTGTCGTTGGCAGGCAGCATGAGTCTGGGTGCCCTTCGGATCGGGAGTCATCACTAGTGATAGGGTGGGGGAAGGACAAAGGAAAGAGTGATGCCCATATTAAATCAATTGATTCGTCGTGGAAAAATTGGGTTCGACTCCCATAGCCCCGATGTAGCGAAAAAGACTGATTCAACGAAATATGCCTGCATTAAGATTTAAAACTTGTCGTCTACTTTCAGGAAATGTTCGGAACAGAGAACTTACAA